ATTCGCACCAAAATCGGACCGAACCAAATATTTGTCAGGCTATTGTTCTCTCGAATCTATGGAGTAAGACATTTATTTTTCAATAAGATCAACTATGTTCATTGCATAATAAGCTCCCTTGAAAAGCATTGGCGCACGTGTAAACGAGGTGCTCTACCTAACTGAGCTATAGCCCTTGTCATAGATATCTTAACATATAGATAATTTCTTGTCAAGATGGATATTCCCTAATCTCACATGATAACTCTTTGATCCGTTTACTGTTAACAGATTGGTATTGCTTAGAAATAATATTCTATCTATAATCCCCGAGGTGATGGGTCTTCTTTTGCGGTGATAAATTACCTACTTAACTCAGTGGTTAGAGTATTGCTCTCATACGGCAGGAGTCATTGGTTCAAATCCAATAGTAGGTAGAACTTATTAGATACCATTGCATTGACTCCGGTATCTAATAAGTTTTTCTACCCATCCTCTTTTTTTCGTTGTATCAGATTAGACTTGATTGTCTTCAATTGGCAGAATCTAAATGTGGTGTATAATAAAGAACTTCTAAAAAACTTCTTTTGATTATTTTGATGTATTGGCTAGTAGGAAATAACATTGACAGCCTCTACTCGTGTCCTAGCTCGTCTGAGAGCTAGATTCGCTTCAATCACTTGTCTCTTACCCTCAGCTCTACTCAAGTTAGCTTCAGCTATTTTAAGAGTTTGTTGAGCTTCTTGCGGATCAATGTCAGTACTCATCTCCGCATCATTTCCTAAAATGGTGATCTCATTATTCCCTATTCTAGCAAAACCACCCATCAGAGCCACCGTTAACCATTGGTCGTTGAGGCGTATTCTCAAAAGACCTATATCTACAGCCGTGGCAATAGGGGCGTGGTTTGGTAATACACCAATTTGGCCACTATTTGTAGATAAAATGATTTCTTTCACTTCTGAATCCCAAATAATTCGATTAGGAGTCAGTACACAAAGATTTAAGGTCATTTCTTCAAATTGCTCTCCACTTCTAAGTTCATAGCTTTCGCGGTAGCTTCATCGATGTTACCCACCAAATAAAAAGCCTGCTCGGGCAGACCATCTAATTCTCCGGAAAGGATCAGTTGAAACCCCCTAATTGTTTCTGCAAGACCAACATATTTTCCTGGAGAACCAGTAAATACTTCTGCCACGAAGAAGGGTTGTGATAAGAAACGCTCAATTTTTCGTGCTCTTGCTACAGTTAAACGATCCTCCTCGGATAATTCATCCAACCCAAGAATAGCTATAATGTCCTGAAGTTCTTTGTAACGTTGTGAAGTTTGCTTAACTCTTTGCGCAGTTTCATAATGTTCCTCGCCAACGATCCGAGGTTGTAACATAGTTGACGTTGAATCTAAAGGATCTACTGCTGGATAAATACCCTTGGCAGCTAATCCTCTTGATAGTACGGTAGTAGCATCTAAATGTGCAAATGTAGTGGCAGGAGCAGGGTCTGTCAAATCGTCCGCAGGTACATAAACTGCTTGGATCGAAGTTATAGATCCCTCTTTGGTAGAAGTAATTCTTTCTTGCAAAGAACCCATTTCTGTACTAAGGGTAGGTTGATAACCCACTGCAGAAGGCATTCTCCCTAATAATGCGGATACTTCTGATCCTGCTTGGACAAAACGAAAGATATTGTCGATGAATAGAAGCACATCTTGTTCATTAACATCCCGGAAATATTCTGCCATAGTTAGGGCAGTCAAACCAACTCTCATACGAGCTCCCGGCGGTTCATTCATTTGACCATAGACTAAAGCTACTTTTGATTCTGCAAGATTTTTTTCATTAATTACTCCGGATTCTTTCATTTCCATGTAAAGATCATTTCCTTCACGAGTACGTTCTCCTACTCCGCCAAATACGGATACGCCTCCATGAGCTTTGGCAATGTTGTTGATCAATTCCATGATGAGTACTGTTTTACCTACTCCAGCTCCCCCAAATAGTCCGATTTTTCCTCCACGGCGATAAGGAGCTAAAAGATCTACCACCTTAATACCTGTTTCAAAGATTGATAATTTCGTATCTAACTGTATAAAGGCAGGCGCAGATCTATGAATAGGAGATGTTGTGCGAGTATCTACAGGACCTAAATTATCAACAGGCTCTCCAAGAACGTTGAAGATTCGCCCGAGAGTAGCTCCGCCGACTGGAACACTTAGAGGAGCTCCCGTGTCAATCACTTCCATTCCTCTCATCAGCCCATCTGTAGCACTCATAGCTACAGCTCTAACTCGATTATTTCCTAATAATTGTTGTACCTCGCAAGTCACATTAATTTGTTGACCGACAGTATCTCGACCCTTAACTACCAAAGCGTTATAAATATTAGGCATTTTGCCCGGGGGAAAAACGACATCCAGTACTGGGCCAATAATTTGAGCGATACGCCCTAGTTTTTTTTCTTCAAGTGTGGAAACCGCAGGGCTAGAAGTAGTAGGATTGATTCTCATAATTATAATAAAGTG